ACTTTGTTCAAATACAAATTCGAAGGTTCATTATTCATTATTATGGGGTATGGGTTTTATTTACCTTAGTGCTTTGGTTATGCTCTTCTATAATTCAATAGAATCGAACTATTGAAACTATAAACTTCAACCCTCTAGTTATTGATAGAACTATAAAAAATTTCTTTATTCTTTTTCATAAAAGATTTATCATTTATATTATTTCCTAAAAGTTAAAAAATGTATTTTACCAATGAACAAAAAATAAGACCCCTTTTTTATTATTTATTACTCAAAATTACTCAAAACTTGCACATTAATTCGGATAAAAAATTCCAGTTTTTTGTCGGTTGGGTTGAAAGAGACATATAAATGGGAAATTTATATATTCTAATAGATTAATTCAGAGAAATTCAGATAAATACAGAAAGTTACACAAAAAATTTTCACAATAAATGAATAAATTAATTTCAACGATGTATTAATTTTAACTAAAGATCTCTTTTTTACCCTTCTTAAATATATATATATATTCATATTTATACTTTATATATATTATTGTAATTGTGACAAAAAAACGTCGATTATTGTAATTGTGACAAACAGGTTGATGGGGAAAAAAGACTCCCCCATCTCCCAAACAAGAAAATATACTAACAAGGGCTCAAGTTTTGTATCTTGTCTTTATTCTTTTTTCAAAATCAAAAGCTTTTTATAATTTACTAATCCTAATAGCGAAGCGAGTTCTAGTTCATATTGATTAGCCACAAACAATAGGTTTGTTGATTTCCTATTAAGAATGAAATGGGCCTATTTTTCTATTCGGATTATTCCAATGTTTTATTTTATGACTTTTTTTGTCGCACAAAAAAACTTTTTGAGTTTCCGGTAGAAAGAGATTTACCTAATGACAACGCTTTTAAGGCTGCCCAATATCCCTTCCCTTTCCAAATATTTTTACGAATACGCTTTTTTGATATAGAAGTACGTTTTTTTGGAACTGCCATTTAAAAATTAAGAGGTTACTCCTTGTTATAGTTGGATGTGAAAGACATCTATTGGTCAAAACGAATATATTAATTATCTAGTTATTTTATAGAGAATAATTAGATAATATATATTATCTAGAGAAAACAAAAAAAAATATATATAGATAAAAAATGTGCGAAAATAGTACAAAATCTTACTATAAATTTTTTTTTCTACATAAAATAGACCGAAGGATTTAAGAACCCTTTAAGAACCCATTGCCTAATGAAAAGCCTAATGAAAACTTTAATTTTTTCTATTAATTGGTCAAACTTGAGTAAAGAATACTTCGAAATTCCATTTTAAAATTCGAATCAAACTAGTAATTAAAGTAATGAATCTGTTAAAAGATACACGTTTTGTTAAAAAAATCTTCGTTATTTTTTTATTAAATTTGATTTTATTTTACCCCTTTTGATAATTACCTCCTTTTTTGATAAATATAAATGATAAATATAAAAATAAATCTTATAGAAAATATAAAATGTTAGATATTATAGCGTTTCCTATAAATGTTTTTTTTATTGAAACGGAAACTAATCAATCAGTTTCATACTGAAACTAGTTAATGATTTGGAACAAACTGACTAAAAAGCGAGATTTGTACAAAAATTGTACCTTAGTTAATCCTATGATTCATATCGATTCATATCAGATTTCTTTTTAGTGTAATTTTTTATCATTACTTTATGAATATAAAGTGATTTAATAATAATGAAATTTTGTATTTTCGTTATTTTAAGAAAAAAATATTAGTTAATAACTAAATTCGCTTTTTATGAGCAAGTAGGTCATATCATTTGCCCAATTGTAACTTCTTTATTTTAATATTTAATTTGGAAAGACCCAGATAATATATAAAATTCGAAAAATATCTTTAAGTTAGTATTAAGTTAGTACATCTCTTGATTTTTTTATTGACCCCTTTTGTTTTGAAATTGAAAGGGGGTAGGATCCGGTAAATCGGAAACAATCAATTAAGAATAAAAAACTTTTTTATGGAACAGACATATCAATATTCGTGGATAATACCCTTCCTTCCACTTCCAGTTCCTATGTTAATAGGAGCGGGACTTCTTCTTTTTCCGTCGGCAACAAAAAGTCTTCGCCGTATGTGGGCTTTTCAAAGTGTTTTTTTGTTAAGTATAGTCATGATTTTTTCGATCAATCTGTTTATTCAGCAAATAAATGGCAGTTCTATCTATCAATATGTATGGTCTTGGATCATTAATAATGATTTTTCTTTAGAATTCGGTTACTTGATCGACCCGCTTACTTCTATTATGTCAATATTAATCACTACTATTGGAATTATGGTTCTTATTTATAGTGATAATTATATGTCGTATGATCAAGGATATTTGAGATTTTTTGCTTATATGAGTTTTTTCAGTACTTCTATGTTAGGATTAGTTACTAGTTCTAATTTGATACAAATTTATATTTTTTGGGAATTGGTAGGAATGTGTTCATATCTATTAATAGGGTTTTGGTTCACACGGCCTGTTGCTGCAAATGCTTGCCAAAAGGCATTTGTAACTAATCGTGTTGGGGATTTTGGTTTATTATTAGGAATTTTAGGTTTTTATTGGATAACAGGGAGTTTCGAATTTCGAGATTTATTCAAAATATTAAATAACTTGATTTCTAATAATCATAATGAAGTCAATTTTTTATTTGTTACTTTCTGTGCCGTTCTATTATTTTCCGGTGCGGTTGCTAAATCTGCACAATTTCCCCTTCATGTATGGTTACCAGATGCCATGGAGGGGCCTACTCCTATTTCGGCTCTTATACATGCTGCTACTATGGTAGCTGCGGGCATTTTTCTTGTAGCTCGGCTTATTCCTCTTTTCATAGTCATCCCTCACATAATGAATTTCATCTCTTTGGTAGGAGTAATAACAATATTATTCGGGGCTACTTTTGCCCTTGCTCAAAAAGACATTAAGAGAGGTTTAGCCTATTCCACAATGTCTCAATTGGGTTATATGATGTTAGCTCTAGGTATGGGGTCTTATCGAAGTGCTTTATTTCATTTGATTACTCATGCTTATTCGAAAGCATTATTATTTTTAGGATCCGGATCCGTTATTCATTCAATGGAAACTCTTGTTGGATATTCTCCAAATAAAAGTCAGAATGTGGTTTATATGGGGGGTTTAACAAAACATATCCCAATTACCAAAACCGCTTTTTTATTAGGTACACTTTCTCTTTGTGGTATTCCGCCTCTTGCTTGTTTTTGGTCCAAAGATGAAATTCTTAATGATACTTGGTTGTATTCACCAATTTTCGCAATAATAGCTTGGTTTACAGCGGGATTAACCGCATTTTATATGTTTCGAATCTATTTACTTACTTTTGAAGGACATTTAAACGTTCATTTTCAAAATTATAGTGGCAAAAAGAATACTCCCTTATATTCAATATCTCTATGGGGTAAAGAAGATTCAAAAAGAATTAACAAAAATTTTCGTTTATTAACGTTATTAACAATGAAAAATCATGATATTTTTTCTTTTTTTTCAAAAAAAACGTATCTAATTGATCAGAATTCAAGAAACATCACACAACCTTTTATTACTATTACCCATTTTGGAAATAAGAAGTTTTTTTTGTATCCTTATGAATCGGATAATACTATGTTATTTCCTATACTTGTATTGGTTCTATTTACGTTGTTCGTTGGATCCCTAGGAATTCCTTTCAACCAAGAAGGATTGTATTTGGACATATTATCAAAATGGTTAACTCCGTCTATAAACCTTTTACATCAAAATTTGAATAATTCAATAGATTGGTATGAATTTTTGAAAGATGCTATTTTTTCAGTTAGTATAGCTCTTTTTGGAATATTTATAGCCTTCTTTTTATATAAACCTGTTTATTCATCTTTACAAAATTGGGACTTAATTAACTCTTTTGTTAAAACAGGTCCTAAAAGAATTCTTTTGGACAAAATAATAAATGGTATATATGATTGGTCATATAATCGTGGTTACATAGATGCTTTTTATGCAAGATTCCTTATTGGGGGAATAAGAGGATTGGCCAAGTTAACTTCTTTTTTTGATAGACGAGTAATTGATGGAATTACTAATGGAGTTGGTGTTTTGAGTTTCTTTGTAGGCGAAGGTATCAAATCTGCAGGTAGTGGGCGCATCTCTTCTTATCTTTTCTTGTATTTCTTTTTTGTAGCAATCCTTTTATTAATTTACTACTTTTTTTATTTATATCTTTTATAGTTTCTTTTTCTTGAACGTATATGATAATCCAACGGTAGGCCTTCATGAGCTGCGCCCGACAGGAATTCCAATTCGGTAATAAGTTTGTATGACCATCTAGGGACTTTTTTACTGATTTCTTTTATTAAAAATTTTTGTTTTGTTTTTTGACCATTAGGGCTAGTTAGAATTGTATTCAATAAAAATTTGTAAAATTTGGCTCTTTTTTCTGAACCAATCCTTCCTTGTTCTTTTTCTGAAAATAAAGAGAGGCCCTTCCAATTTAAACTCGATCCCGATTCTCTATCGAATTTACTGATTAAAGTAAATAAATGACGATTTTCCGTTGAAAAAGTTTTTTTATCAAATCGGTCTATTTTCTGTTCAACCTCTTGGTAATCAGTATCAGGAAGAAGGAGACTATGAATCTTATTAATTTCCATTGTCTCTATTAAATTTTCTAACGAAATTTTATTTATGATTGAAGGTGAAATTTTTTTTTTGATTGTTCCCCGATATAACCCATTCAAAATGGGATCATACATTTTAGGCAAGTAATATTTTCTAGTCTTATCATTACACAATCTAGTACTTTTTTCGAGTATATCTAGAGAAAAAAATCCCGTATCTAGAGCCTCAATTCTATTTAAAAACTCGTTGTTTAAGTTGTTATTTTTGTGTTGGTTAGTATAAACCCAATGATTGTACAGTTCATCCGAAGAGAGTTTTTCTAGTGTGGGTAGGGACATCCTTCTTTGTATCATT